TTCCTGAAATAGAACCGAGAATCAGACTTTCTCTATATACTTTAGTTAGATAAGATAAACGAACGTAGAGTATACCGTTGGGCCGTTTTTTATAAATTAAACCTTCATGAACCTTTTTTGTTCGTTCACTTGAGGGATTAACGAATGTAGGAGGCGAAATATTAGAAACCGACCCTTTCTCTATCTCTTTGTTTTTTTTTCACAAATATGAAATATAAAAGTTCTGTATATAATTCGGATATCAGAAGGATTACCATATATAGCACAAAATTTCTCCACCGATTCTTTCTAGTCGAGCCTCTCTGCCTGTCATTATACCCCGCGAAGTAGAAAGAATTACAATTCCCATCCCCCCTAAAATTCTAGGGATTCGTTGATAGTTAGAATAGATTCGTAGACTGGGTCTACTAATCTGTTTTAAATTTAAAGTAGTTCTATATATCCCTTTCTTATTCCTTCTATGGCGTAGGGTTAAAATCAAAAAGTATTTGTTGTTCTCTTGATGTTTCCTCATGTTTTCAATAAAACCTTCTCGTAAAAGGATTTTAATAATGTTTTCTGTGATGTTAGTATATGGTATTCGAACTGTTCTTTTTTTATTCATGTCAGCATTTCGTATAGAGGTTAGTATATTAGCAATAGTGTCTTTACTCATAATTAATAAACGAAGATTTTTGTTGTCCTCGAATTTTGATACAATCAACATGCTCTTTTTTTTTTCTTTCTGAATTGTTAAAGGCATATACATTAAACACAAACAATCTACTAATTAATAAATTTCATTCAAATACTATAAAAACTGGATTATGGTCTCATCTTATAATACTTCAGGGGCTAATGAAACTATTTTAGTGAAATTTAATTGTCTTAATTCTCGGGCAATTGCGCCAAAAATTCGAGTTCCTTTTGGATTTCCTTCTTGATCAATAACAACCGCCGCATTGTCATCATATCGTATTATCATACCGTTGTCACGTTTGAGTTCTTTACAAGTACGTACAATTACAGCTCTGATCACTTCTGATCTTTCTAGTGGTGTATTTGGGATTGCTTCCTTGATTACAGCAACAATAACGTCACCAATATGAGCATATCGTCGATTACTAGCTCCTATGATTCGAATACACATCAATTTTCTGGCTCCGCTGTTATCCGCTACATTCAAATGGGTTTGAGGTTGAATCATATCATTTTTTATCTGTTTTTTCAATGAAAAGCAAAGGGCGAAGTAAAAAAGTAAAAAAAAAAGAAATGTTTTTTATTCAAAAAAAAACCTGCAATCATTAATCATTCTTTTTTTTTTTCATCCAAAAAACCTATTTCCTTTGGTTCTCTATCCTGAAATAATGAATTGAGTTCGTATAGGCATTTTGGATGCCGCTATTGAAATAGCCTTTCTGGCTATATTTTCGGTTACCCCACTCATTTCATAAAGTATTCTACCTGGTTTAACGACAGCTACCCAATATTCGGGAGATCCTTTTCCTGAACCCATACGTGTTTCTGTAGGTCTTACTGTAACTGGTTTGTCTGGAAATATACGTACCCATATTTTTCCGCCGCGGCGTGCGTTTCGTGTCATTGCTCGCCGCCCCGCTTCTATTTGTCTAGATGTGATCCAAGTAGGTTCAAGTGCTTGAAGGGCATATCTACCGAAGCAAATATTATTACCTCGATAAGATATTCCTTTCATTCTTCCTCTATGGTGTTTACGGAATCGGGTTCTTTTGGGGTTATAGTTGAGGGTTTTTTATTAATTCCATCTCTATTACAGAACCGGACGTGAGAGTTTCTTCTCATCCAGCTCCTCGCGAAGGAAACGATTATGAAATAATATACATGTATTTAAGCATGTATTTAATGAATACTATATTAAAAAAATATATTGAATCATGAGAGTCTATGATAATCTATTAGGAATTTGTATATCTTTTTTGAGATATAACTAAAGATGGATTTGATTCCCATTTATAGAAATTTTTTTTTATTAAAAGGTTATGACAAATCTTTATTTTGTTTTTCCTTTTATTATAATTAAAATAATTATAATATCGGATCGCCGAAAATTTCGAAAAAAAAAAAAGAAAAATTTTCGCGGGCGAATATTTACTCTTATAATTCAGTTTTATAGGATTAGTTTATGTTATGACTTTTCAGAATAAATGAATTGGTTCCTGGTTCGTTCCGCCATCCTACCCAATGAATCATATAGAATCTTATGTACTCACGGGTTCTGTCGTTCCCATCGCTTTGCAATTAATGGTTAGGTCTGAATTCTACAACGGAGCTCCTAAATGAAATTTTGTCTTGAGTCAATCTTCTCAGTTTTTATTGACTCAGGGCTCTTGGTTTTTTTGTTCTAGAGAACAATTTCATTTTGTTTAATTAGGGATCAACCCCCTTGGATGCTTTATTACATTTCCTTTTATGAAAGGAATCATAGACCTTACATATTTGAATTCCATATTTATATCGTTGATTTTTTTTTTCTCTCTTTCTC